ACTGTCTGTTCTTGATTCAACACACTTCCACTGTAGTGTCCGAGTAGATACTGTTACTTTCTCTCGAACCATAGTAATATTATTTGATCAGATCATTGAATCGTTTATTTCTCTTGAAATCTCTTCAATGTTTATTTCTACACACGTCTTTTTTTAGGAGGTCTACAGCCATTATGTGGCATAGGGGTTACATCCCGTACGAAACTTAAGAGTATACCACTTCTACGAATAGCTCGTAATGCTGCATCTCTTCCGAGACCAGGACCTTTTATCATAACTTCTGCTCGTTGCATACCTTGATCCACTACTGTACGAATAGCATTTCCTGCTGCGGTTTGAGCAGCAAATGGTGTCCCTCTTCTTGTACCCCTGAATCCACAAGTACCGGCAGAGGACCAAGAAACCACCCGACCTCGTACATCTGTAACAGTCACAATGGTATTGTTGAAACTTGCTTGAACATGAATAACTCCCTTTGGTATTCTACGTGCACTCTTACGTGAACCAATACGTCCATTCCTACGTGAACCAATTCTTGGTATAGGTTTTGCCATATTTTATCATCTCATAAATATGAGTCAGAGATATATGGATATATCCATTTCATGTTAAAACAGATCCTTTATTTTTATTTGTACATCGGGTCCTTTAGAGTCCCTTTTAGAAAGATTATCCTTGTCTTTGTTTATGTCTCGGGTTGGAACAAATTACTATAATTCGTCTCCGCCGACGGATCAGTCGACATTTTTCACAAATTTTACGAACAGAGGCCCTTATTTTCATATTTGTCATTCCTTACCTTAACTGAATTCCGAATCTATTTCTTGGAAGAAAATAAGTTTCTTGAGATTTTGAACTTCGAATTGTATCCCCATGAAAGGAATGTTGAAGTTGAAACAACTGTCTAATCGGTCGAATCCTTGTTGCGGAGTCTATAAATTATACGCCCTCTGGTGGAATCATAACGACTTACTTCAATTTTGACTCTATCTCCCGGTAGTATCCGTATAAAACTACGTCGGATCCTTCCTGAAACATAACCTAGAATCAGATCTTCATTATCTAAACGAACCCGGAACATACCATTGGGAAGTGATTCAGTAATTAAACCTTCATGAACCCATTTTTGTTCTTTCATTCCAGGTAAAACCCCCTTGAAGTATCAACTAATGGAGGAGGAGTGATATTAGACAACCCGTCCTTTCTCTTTTTTTTTTCACAAATAGGAAATTTCGGATCTAATTCGGATATTAGAAGGATTACCATATATAACACAAAATTTCTCCGCCGATTCCTTCTAGTCGAGCCTCTCGGTCTGTCATTATACCTCGAGAAGTAGAAAGAATTACAATCCCCATCCCACCTAAAATTCTAGGAATTCGTTGATAGTTAGAATAGATTCGTAGACCAGGTCGACTGATCCGTTTTAAATTTAAAATAGTTCTATATGGTCCTTTCCTATTCCTTCTATGTTGGAGGGTTAAAACCAAAAAATATTTATTGCTTTCCCAATGTTTCCTCACGTTTTCGATAAAACCTTCTCGTAAAAGTATTTTAACAATGTTTTCGGTGATGTTAGTAGATGCTATTCGAACTGTCCCTTTTCTATTCATGTCAGCATTTCGTATCGAGGTTATTATGTCAGCAATAGTGTCCCTACCCATGATGAACTAAAATTATTGGTGCCTCCAAATTTGGATATAATAAACATGTATTTATTTATGAATTATTAAAGGTATATACGTGAGACACAATCTACTAATTAATCTATTTCATTCAAATATCCCTATATCATAGTCTTATCTTATAATACCTCAGGGGCTAATGAAACTATTTTAGTAAAATTTAACTGTCTCAATTCTCGGGCGATCGCACCAAAAACTCGAGTTCCTTTTGGATTTCCTTCTTGATCAATGACAACTGCAGCATTGTCATCATATCGTATTATCATACCGTTGTCACGTTTGAGTTCTTTACAAGTACGTACAATTACAGCTCTGATCACTTCTGATCTTTCTAGAGGCATATTTGGTATTGCTTCTTTGATCACAGCAACAATAACGTCACCAATATGAGCATATCGGCGATTACTAGCTCCTATGATTCGAATACACATCAATTCTCGGGCCCCGCTGTTGTCCGCTACATTCAAATGGGTCTGAGGTTGAATCATATCATTTTTGAATCTCTTCTTTCAATGCAAAAAAGGGCGAAGGAAAAAAAAAAGAAATATTCTTTGTCCAAAAAAAGAAACCTGCAATTTTTTTTTTATTCCAAAGACCCCTTTTCTTTGGTTCTATATTTCTATCCCGAAATAATGAATTGAGTTCGTATAGGCATTTTTGACGCCGCTACTGAAATAGCCTTTCTGGCTATATTTTCTGCTACTCCGCCCATTTCATAAAGTATTCTACCTGGTTTAACAACAGCTACCCAATATTCGGGAGATCCTTTCCCCGACCCCATACGTGTTTCCGCAGGTCTTACTGTAACTGGTTTG